ACCCGCTAATATGCCCAGTGTACCTGCTGCAATATGATGAGAAGCTATTCCTCCCGGAACAAAAGGATCAAAACCTTCCACGCCCCACGACGGATTTACAGGCTGTACTCTTCCCGTTAGTCCATAAGGATCGGATACCCATATTCCAGGACCGTACAGACCTGTTACATGAAATGCACCAAAACCAAAGCAAGCCACCCCGGAGAGAAATAAATGAATTCCAAAGATCTTGGGCAAATCCAAAGAGGGTTTTCCTGTACGTTCATCAGAAAATATTTCTAGATCCCAATAGACCCAATGCCAGATAGCTGCCAAAAAGCATAAGCCAGAAAACACAATATGTGCCCCAGCTACACCTTCGTAACTCCAAATTCCCGGATTCGTTACAGTTCCTCCTGTGATACTCCAACCCCCCCATGAATTGGTTATTCCTAAACGAGTCATGAAGGGTATAACGAACATACCCTGTCTCCACATTGGATCAAGAATAGGGTCAGAAGGATCAAAAACTGCTAATTCATACAGAGCCATCGAGCCCGCCCAACCAGCAACCAGAGCTGTATGCATTATATGAACGGAAAGCAACCGGCCGGGATCATTCAATACAACGGTATGAACACGATACCAAGGCAAACCCATGGAAAATACCCCTTTATCGAAGAAAAATAGACACTACGTAACTTTATTGCATTGGAAAAAATTATACTATGACTATCCTATAGACTTCCCCTGTTGAGGGGATTATTTTCTAACAAGGATTAGGTTAATATTGATTCTATATTCTATTCGTAATAATGGAAGAATTCTGTTCGTAAGAACAAAGAGAAGCAGATTTATTCTATACTCGATAAGTACCAATATGCAATGGTGGATTGATACCATTTTCTATGAGAAAATATGTCCATCCTTCATTTATCCTTAGAAGGATCTATTCGTAAAAATGTCCTTTATTTTTTTTTTGTTTCTTTCTAAATTTTTCTAATCTATCGATAAAATAAATATGATAAAGCCCATATTATAAAGACAATAAAACCAGATTGTTACGTTTCCACATCAAAGTGAAATATAGTATTTAGTTCTTTTTTCTTTCAATCCATGCCTATTGGTGTTCCAAAAGTACCTTTCCGAAGTCCTGGAGAGGAAGATGCATCTTGGGTTGACGTATAGTGCGACTTGTCAGATATATTGGGTCATATGGGATTTCCCCATTCTCTCCCCCGACCGAGATATCCTCTGTTTCACCCAAGAAAGAGAAATTGAATCATCAAAAATTGGAGCGTGAAGTGCAATTAAATGCATTATTTGGGGGAATTCATAGAATTCAATTAGAATAATTTATGGTTGGCTTTGGCTGGACGAAAAAAATGAAGTATCCAGGCTCCGTTTAGAAAAAAACCCAATTGGTAATATATCTATGATTACTATGTGTATCATAAATGATTATTTGTAAAGTCATAACAAAAAGAAATGGTGATGGGAAGATTTGTCCTATATGTGCAAATCAAAATCGGGCGAATCTTCACCCGGAGTAGAGCATAAACCTAAAAAGATGAAAGAGACCCATTCAGGAACAAGAAAATACCATCGTGATTTGGATTGAATTTCGATGAAAGAATACATCAATGAGAAGTTAATTCGATAAGTTTATTTACCCTTTTTTCTATTATCAAAGAAGAAATCCAAATTCATCTTTATTGAAAAATCGAAGAAAAAGCCCTTTCATTAAAAAATTAGAAAAACCCGAAAAAGAAAGAGGACTGGAATCTATACATTGATTCTTTTCTTCGCAATTTTTTTGAACCGTATGCATCAAAAGGTGCATGTACGGTTCGTAAGGGATACAATTTTATCCTACTCAACCGACTTTATCGAGAAAGATTACTTTTTTTAGGCCAAGAGGTTGATAGCGAGATCTCGAATCAACTTATTGGTCTTATGGTATATCTCAGTATCGAGGATGAGACTAAAGATCTGTATTTGTTTATAAACTCCCCTGGTGGATGGGTAATACCCGGAATAGCCATTTATGATACTATGCAATTTGTACGACCAGAGGTCCATACAATATGCATCGGATTGGCCGCGTCAATGGGATCTTTTATTCTGGTTGGAGGAGAAATTACCAAACGTCTAGCATTCCCTCACGCTTGGCGCCAATGAAGTTTTTTTATTTGAGAGAAAAAAGAAAACTATGCCTTCGCCGTATGAATATTAAGTAATAATAGCATGGCACTTCGAATTCGATATGAAAAATTTTGTATTTTTTTTCAAAAGATTTGATTATGTATCGAGAGAGTAGTATGAGATAAAAAAGATATTTCCGACTTTCTCTTATCTATCGGAAGTCCAATTCAGCGTCACAAACTTGTTTGTTTTTACACCGACGGGTTCTTAACAATATTTAAGTTAGAAAAAAAAGAGTGCGAAAAAACCAAAATTTTCTTTTTTTGATTGGCTCAAAAAGAAACTTTGGGATTGCTGAATCAAAGACAAAAAAAGAAGAATCCATTTTAAAATAGAAAGCAACGGAGCCATCATAGTATTTTTGAACTCCTCCGAAAAAAAGAAGGGTGGCATTTTGATCATTTCCCCGTCTGGGGCTGATAGATTCTATTTTTATCTTTCTTGAATGGAAAAGTTAGGGGTCAATTTGATTATAGAGCCGTATGCAATGCATAAAAGATAATGCCCGTACGGTTGTTCAATTCTATCCTTTTCCTATTATTCTTTATCTTTCTTTTCTGTTTCTTTCATCACACCAGATAGAGAAACCTCCTATTATCAGGGTAATGATCCATCAACCTGCTAGTTCTTTTTATGAGGCACAAACGGGAGAATTTATCCTGGAAGCGGAAGAACTGCTGAAACTGCGCGAAACCCTCACAAGGGTTTATGTACAAAGGACGCACAAACCTTTATGGGTTGTATCTGAAGACATGGAAAGAGACGTTTTTATGTCAGCAACAGAAGCCCAAACTTATGGAATTGTTGATCTTGTAGCAGTTGAATGAAAAAAATGGATTTTGTGCAAATCTGTGATTTGAGATTTTATCTCCGAGTTTACTATTAAATAAATATAAATAAAAAATGAAATAAATAAAAAATCCGGTTAGGATCAATCTAAACCAGCCCATTATGTATATGACTCAACATGCCAACTATTAAACAACTTATTAGAAATACAAGACAGCCCATTCGAAATGTCACGAAATCCCCTGCTCTTCGGGGATGTCCTCAGCGTCGAGGAACATGTACTAGGGTGTATGTGCGACTCGTTTAGATCATGAGCTGACACAAAAAAGCAAGAAAACTGCTTCCAGTATGACTGATCAGTACGAGTGAATAGAATAGAATGGAAGAAAGAACTCCATTCACTATCTAAAAATAAGCAAATCGATCCTTCTATTGTGTATAAAGTTTATGGTTTCCGTTGGTGCAAATTCAATCACCTGAATTTAAGATGAGAAACAATTCTCCATTGGTAGCAACTGGTTATCCATTAAGCGGAAAATTCTTATTGAAATAAATAAAAAAAAAAAAGAAGTTCTCGCTCGGTCAAGAACGGACTACGAGGGTCAGCTACCCAGCTAACTTTCATAATTAAATATCGTTACTGTATAGGTAGGTCTCATTGTGAAAGACCTGTTACTGGATAATTCATAGGTAGAGCCAAAGAGTGTGGTGTGAACTATACAAGTTACCAATAACATTGATGAAATATTAAATGAAGTAAGGGCTCCGGTGTATAGAGAAGACCTCACCGTTTAAGAAGTAACCATAGAAACGAGGAAACCCACTATTTCTTTCCTATTTCGCAGTAAAATACCTAAAAAAGAAAAAATCGTGGTCGGGAAGGTTATAGTAGCCAAAGCCATTGGAATTTGTATTTTATACATTGGAAAAATCCGTTTGGTTATTAGTTATTAATAGGCCAGGACGGAAAAAATAATAACTGAAAGAAAAAAATCAATTAGTTATTTGTCAAAATTTTATTTATTCAATGACTAGAGTTAAACGCGGATATATAGCCCGGAAACGTAGAACAAAAATTCGTTTATTTGCATCAAGTTTTCGAGGATCTCACTCAAGACTTACTCGAACTATTACTCAACAGAAAATAAGAGCTTTGGTTTCGGCTCATCGGGATAGGGATAAGCAAAAGAGAAATTTTCGCCGTTTGTGGATCACTCGAATAAACGCAGTAATTCGAGAAAAGGGAGTATCCTATAGTTATAGTAAATTAATACATGATCTATATAAGAGGCAATTGCTTCTTAATCGTAAAATACTGGCCCAAATAGCTATATCAAATAGGAATTGTCTTTATATGATTTCCAACGAAATCAGAGAAAAAGTAGATTGGAAAGAATACACCGAAATAATTTAAATGAGGTTCCCCGGAGAATGAACTCCGGGAGGGTGGAGTTGAAGTCAAAATTACTATGAGAAATGCGCTAAAGTAGTCAAAATGAATGAACACGCTCAATAAAAAAATCTTTCCGATTCGTTTTTTTTTTTACGACACAATAATCTGGATTCTAAGATTTGTCAAATAAAACACCAATCCATGTTTGAGTTCGAATTGGAATTATGATTGAAGTGAACAAAAAAAAGCCTATTTATTTTTGGTTCTAAGACCAGTAGTTCTAGTGGTCGACTCGATTCTTTCAAATTGTTTCTCATTATTGAGAAAAGGTAACAAAGATAAAATACGAGCTTGTTTTATAGCAATAGTAATTAATCGTTGTTGTTTCAAGGTCAATCTATTTACTCGTCTAGATAATATTTTTCCCTGTTCACTAATAAATCGACTAATTAAACTCATGTTTCTATAATCAATTCGATCCCCCGATTGAATCGGGGGCAAACGCCTACGAAAAGATCGCTTGGATTTAAGAAAAGGTCGCTTGGATTTATCCATGATTTGTTTGTTTAGTTTATTTCTTATCCCGAAATATTTCTTAATTGTAACTCCAATTAGGATTCTTTTTATTTAAATG